TTCAAATCCAGCTCGGCCCAAAAATTCGCCAATCTACCAAGCAATGGTATAACCCATTTGTGTTTCAGAAATACCCCACAGGAAGATAAAACGAAGATAAAGAGAGAATTCCATTTTATGCTAGATCCCTTATTTTTATTTTGCTGGGATTGTAGTTCAATTGGTTAGAGCACCGCCCTGTCAAGGCGGAAGTTACGGGTTCGAGCCCCGCCAGTCCCGATGGATCCAATATCCCAAAAATCCATTAATTCACTTTTTTTCTTTCTATGAACTATGCTTTCTATGAACTATGAAAGGGTGTCGGGGGCCTAATTTCATTCCCAAAGAAAAGGGGGAGTTTAGAACTTAAGTCTTTTTTTTTTCGCTTTTTTTAGGTTTGTAACTAGGTGACTAATCGAAGTGAAAAGACAAAAGGACAATCGGACGATACTTCATCCTTGATTCCTTGTACAAGGAAGGTGTAAGGTAGGTTATAGAAAAAAAGAAACGGATAATAAAGGAATTTTGGATGGATTGGGTCAGGAATCCAAATTCCATTTGGATTCAGTATGGAGAAAATAACTTCCTATGTTATAATATTATACTATTCAAATCTGGACAGCAAATTTATTTGGTAGATTAGATATTGTTATTCATGATATTATTGATCTGATTCAAGATCATTGAGAAGTAATTCATTCATGGAATTTACAGACGAAAGGTTTATCATCTCTAAGGGATTAAATCCCGAGTTATTGTGAAGTAAAAAAACCGATGAGATTATGGAAGTAAATATTCTTGCATTTATTGCTACTGCACTATTCATTCTAGTTCCTACCGCCTTTCTACTTATCATTTACGTAAAAACCGTCAGTCAAAAATGATTAATGCTATTGAATTTGAAAATTCAATGGAATGAAACTTTGCTTCTCATTTTTTTATCAAAAAATTTTTGATAAAAATAAAAGGGGTTTCCATTTCGCGCCTTAACTTAAATAAAATGAGCGGACTTTAATCGTCAATATTGTATTGGATAGTATGGTAAGAAAGAAATAGATAAATCTTTCTTTCTACCATACTATCTACCTCTCAGTGTATATCTATTTCTTAGTCTATAAAGTTTTTAATTTAGAATAAATTAAGCTTCTGTAGATCAATCTACAATTGTCTTTAATTGTCTTTATATATCCGTTTCTTTTCGAAATATAAACGCGGGAATCGTTGAAATATCTCTTTGATTCAAAAAGTATTCAAAGAGTATGCTTAATCTCATAGATTCTTCAGTTGGAGTTCAATGGCCTAAATTCAGACATTTTTTTTGAATAGTTCAAAACGAGTTTGAAAATGATCTATAAAACAAAAGCTACGGTTTTATTTCTCAACTCAATTAGTAGTACTTTTAGAGCCCACTTCTTCCCCACACTACGAGTGAAAGGGAAAATGTAAAGACTACCATTAAAGCAGCCCAAGCGAGACTTACTATATCCATGTGAATTATGTCCCCTATCTCTATAAATACGAAGGAATTTTTCCATTATTTCTCACTAATAATAATGGAATAAATGGCACAGAGTCAAAACAAAAAGGGACTCTGGTCGAACACTATTGAGAAATAAACCCCCGATGGATTCTGATTTAAGATATAAGATACGGAGTCACATCCCAAGGAAGTGGGGACATGCCGAAATACGAATCAAATAACAAAAAAATTCTTTTTTTTTGCCCTCTTTTCGATAAACGTCAATTATCAATCCAATATGGATGGATTGGATACCTAAGCACTCCGAGATTCTCGCGAGTCCGTCATATATAAAGTACCTTCCGACCCTTTCCAATTAAAAATGATTAATTGAATCCGATTTACTATTTACTAGCTGGCCCTATAATAGGATTCAAGATTTAGACACTCCCTTAGTGATAGAAGGGGGTCGTGAAGTCTTGATAGCCCCTCTCCCGGTTGATTTGACTATTCGAATCAAACATCAAACAAAGTATCAACAGTCTGTTTCCTATTCTTCTCTCGGGTAATCATTCTGCGGGTTCTATCAGCAGAACAGAAGAAATTTCGAAGTTTTTTGTTTGTTGATCAGGCGACACCCGGATTTGAACTGGGGAAAAAGGATTTGCAGTCCCCCGCCTTACCGCTCGGCCATGCCGCCAAAATGATACAAAATAGATGAGAAAATTTTTATGGATTACTGAATTTTTTTTGTACTTTTGACTTCCGTTTTCCTTAATACTTTTCCTAAAGCAAACACCCCTTAATTGCATTTTTTTATTTGATCCACGCCCTCGATGGATTATCTCATATCTGAAAATCCACATTTGATTTTTCAATATTCAATAGAAAAACGAGACAATTAGCATTGTGAATTTTCAGTCGACAAATTGGAACCATTAACTATTTCTCCTTACTTTGAATTCAGGAGAATTCCGGAACGATCCTGGGATTTGAATCACCAATTTAATTTGTGTTTTACTAATGACATAAAAATTTTAAATACAAACTGAGACAGAAGTC